AATGTCCCCAGAAGCAAGGAGTATGCCCGCGTGTTTCAACGAGAACACCGAAAAACCCTAATTCAGCTCCACGTAATATAGCCAAAGTACGGTTGAGCAATCGACACGATATATTTGCTCAAATTCCAGGCGAAGGTCATAATTTACAGGAACATTCTATGGTGTTAATAAGAGGAGGTAGAGTGAAAGATTTGCCAGGTGTGAAATCCCATTGTATTCGAGGAGTCAAGGATTTGCTGGGATCGAAGAATAGGCAGATCAAAATATGGTGCGGAAAAACCCAAATCGAGATGAATGGAAGATGCCTCTGGAACTAACTTGTTTTTCTAGATCAGTCGAGGTATTCATTGAAAAGTCTCAATGCTATCTTCGACAGTCTTGAGAGCGAGGGCCGCAATAGCGACCACTTTAAACTCTGAAGAGCCGTGCATTAATTTGGAATATTTAACCCCGGCATCCACTAAAAGAAATTCTATGCAATAGGGGGGGCGGGTAGTGGTGAAAGTCTGTCTGATTCATTCCCATCCCTCGCCTATGCCGGAGGTGGGGAATTAATGGTACGAGTGATGCTTTGATGCCAGGGATAGCCAACTAACTCATTCCCCGATACCAAAACCTTATCACTCCAGTTCGAACCACTCCGATCCGACCCCGAGGGGATGAAATCAATCCACATGAAATCGAGAGAGAAACCGACAAAGTCGAGACTCACCTGGTTCTGTCATTAACATCAGAAATCCATCCTAACAGGAGAGGATGGCAACCTCGTCGAATCGACATACCCCTTTTGTGACCCAGCGTTAATCTGGATCTAATATGGCGGACCATGAAGATCCAGAAGGCATCGGATTGAAGTGGAGCCTTTAATTCGCTGGTAGCAACGTTGCGAGTTAGTTCCGTGCTCTCGACCGGTGGGAAGAAAGAGCTGGGGTGTCCCACCGTGTCTTCGAGTTAATCGCCCTTCGACCCGCTCAACCTGGATCTACTGGCATGGTTAACTGGAGCAAAGCCTGCCCTCGACTTTGTCATCTCATCCATCTTACTAAAGCGCTTGTCTTCGAGGCCTTCTCTTCCCCCAAGAACAAGCAATTTATTTCACTAAATAGGTCACATTTATCAAGGGATCTATCACCAAGGTAAATAGGACTAGAAGTCCGATCCGCCTATCTGAATCCACAAAGTCCGCCCATGGGATTGAGTTTATTGAAGTTACTAAGCAGGATCTAGTGGTCTTCCAGCTCCCCAAGTTATTTAGCTTTCGCGTCCGTACTACCCGATTTCTTCTATTGGGAGATTCCCCTCCGGCCTTTTTCTATCTAAAGTAGGAAGTTAGTTCGCTTTCCCTGAGGGAGCTACTTTGTTCCAGGCACCCAGGGCTACGGTCTCGTGCTCCTAGCCCCCGAGGAAGAGAAGAATAAGGTCTTCCCTAGTCATATAAGGGGGAGCTATGCTAGTCCTGAGAGTGCGTATTTGGTCCACTAATTGATCTATCTTCGAGTGACTTATAAAGAAGAGGGACCTATCCGAGTCCACCAATTCTTGTGTAGCATACTAGTCTCGTATCATAGGATTCTTCGGATTCTTCTTTTCACATTCATTCTACGTTCAAAATAGTCTACTCTCATTGAGTTGAGGTAACCCCGCACTCCGACGACAGGCAACCGCGGCTATCCTATGGACCGAGCTTCCTGTAGTTAAAGAGAGAAAAGGCATGCTCCCTCAGAATACTATGCTATTGAGCCTAAAAGAAAGAGTAGGGTCCCGGAGCTAAAACGCAAATAAAATAGAAAAGTCTTTTAACAGAAGGGTGCTCCCCTGTCCTGTGACTGAGCTCCGAAGTCTTTAATTCATCCCTTCCCACAGTCAGGGTAAGGACCCTTCCAGATCTGGCTATCCGGTCCCAGTATGAAAAGATTGCCAATTTCCTCTATGACGAGATTGATCCTTTCCGCTGGAGCTCGTTTAAAGGCGTGTTCGTGCTTAAATTAAAGGCTATAACTGGATCAGCCTTCCCCGACTTCAATCGACGTTGAGCAAAGGCTGGGGTTGTACCAGGTTTCTCGAAGTACAGTATTTTGAACAATAAAAATTACGGGGGCTCTAAAAGGCTAATTTATCGAGTAAGGTGTTCTGTTCTCTTAGAGACCTACCTGGTGATCGGTATCGATCCCATCCTTCCCTTGTGTGAAGGAGGTCGTCCTACTCGCGAAAAGGTTACTACGGTCTGGCAGCACCACAAATTGTCCCGCGCGCCAAATCAAAAGAGGAAGAACCTTACCCCTCTTCCCGTGCGGGCGTCCTGCGACGTCGAGAGGAAGGCACCCATCAAAGTCCGGTCACGTCCCCTATTTCACGTTTACGCCTAGGCCCTCGATTAGCCTCGCTAGCCTTTCCCCGTAGGAAGTCCTTACCTAGTGGGTCTTTCCGTTGCGGCTGGATCGACTGAAACTGCCTTAACTACTGTCTCAGGTGGATCAACTACAATTGGCTCTTCCGCGGATCAGTAGGTTCCGAATCAACCCCGTGCCCTTACTCTCGATCTTGATATAGGCAACAAACGAAAATGGGATATTGCACTCAATCTGCACTTGATGGTACACGGGATCCTTAAACTAAACCAGCACTTAGAATGGGCCTCTATTGTAAAAAAGAATCTCTGTTAGGTTCTTAGTAGCAGTCGGCGACCTTTTCTTCTTTTACTTCACAAAGAAATCAAAGACTATGTTAATCACTTTCAGTGGCAGTAGAGGGCAGCTCCTAAGTGGGTGCCCTTTCCTTATCTTTTATATTAGCGCGGGTGGAACCCTCCTTTTCCATCCTGCATTTTACTAGCATAGTCTTTTATTTCATTAAATACAGGGGATATCGATTGGACTTCTTGAGAGTTGTAGGGGGCCTTTTCGGCCAAGCCGGGATTCTCCGAAAGCAATCGTTGATAAATGGCAAAACAGTCATGTTTCCCCTCACGGATCTGGAGATCCCTGTTTTAGAATTCGAGTAATAGGTTATACTCCCTCTGAGAGGAAACCCGATCCAGGGCTGTTTTAATATCCTCCCAATACTTAGAGAATTCCATAATTCACTTTTTTAAAGAGTTAAGGGAGAATTCCACTGAGAGTTTTTGGCTCGCAATAAAGCGGATCTAGCAACTAGTAGTCCTATCTATCCAGACACAATATCTTGAGGGCGGATAGACCGTCCACCCAGTCCCGCTACCCACTTCTACTAAGGCTGAGCTTAATAGGAGCAAGAGACTTGGTGGCAACAACCGGAATGAAATATTATTATGATGATTAAATAATATTTCATTCTCTCAATCCCGCAAATCGTTGAAGCAACTGGCTCCCTTCTTTATTTTCTTCGAGGAGTAGATAATGTAAGCTGCAGCCACTTGTCTTGATTCAGCTAAGTAGGAAAATAAGGAATAGAGCGTTTGCGGGTTTCTTCTTTCTGTATCAGAAAGAAGTTTATCAACGAATTGGGGAGGGGCATCCTTTTGAACCTCAGGAAAACTTAACATTTTTTTTTCTATGAGGTTCAAAAGGTTTTGGTTGAGCAAGAGTTCCTCGTCGGAAAGCGGTTGAAGGTCACCCGACGAAACACCCTCTTGGGTATCCAGCGGACCCGCTGCATAGACTACGGCGCCCAACCCGAAAAAAAGAAAAACAAAAAAAGCCATGGATTTTTTACAAAAAGAAAGTCAACCTCTAATTTTAAATACAAAAGGGTTTTCTTAACCCTTTGGAAAATTAGGCGCTGTTGCATTTTCTTTAGATTCTATTCGTCTTATTCTTAAGGGAACCCACCACCAGAACCTTTTTTAAGACCACCAAGCCCTCTCGAATGAGTTCTACTATAGAAGCTTTCAACGTACACCCAGGGACAAATCTTTCACTCACTGAGAAATGAAACCCTGTGACTAGATCGTCCTGAAGACGGATGCGACGGGAAGAAATGGCATTTGGAAGTGTTGCTGACTTAACATTTAGGTTTCGGCATAACAAAGCTTGCACTGTCTTTTCGCACTTAGGCGCACAGCGTGCAATTGGTAATGATTCTACTACGGTGCCACAAATTCGTAAACTGATCCTAAGGAATCGTTGTTGTTCATTGGATTCCATAGGAACTACTTCGTTAGGATTGGGGAATTGCTGCGATTCTTCCTGAATAGCCTGGATTCTACCGTCGAGAGTCATTTTGAAAGTCTCCCCTAAACTCTTACGACTCAATATGATAAAGCCTATAAAACAAAGAGCTACTATCATTTCTTCATTATAGATTGAGATCTTCTTCGAACTTAATGCACAAATAGATGGAATTGCAGCAAATAGCATCTTTCTAGCATGCGTATTCGTGGAAGTCAATCTCATTATGAAAGCTTATCTCTTTGACTGCTTTGCTTCCCAGAAAGACTTGTAAGAAATCGCCGGTTGGGTTGGTCCAACCAAGAAAGACATGGGAATCTCACAGGAAATGGAAATCTTTTGATCTTGTACTAAGGTACACTGAACACCAACCCAATATCGATGAAACGACACGTGACTACATCAATCAACTACAGCTTAAGAAATTCATCAAGAACTCCTCTCCATTTTTAGGCGAATATCTCATACTCATACGCAATTTACACCTGTCTTTTTTTTCTTGTTTATGTACGCCATTTTGTCAAAAGAAAAAGAATTCTTTATGTCGGAAGAAAATGTCAAGTCATATGTTCGTGTCATGCGCTCATCACGAGCAAGGCTGGCAAACGAATGTAGTTAGCGAGTAAACGGATAAGGGCGCTTATCCAATCGGTCTTACTAAATGCATCCCGGGAAGCCGGTCGGTTTCCCAGGCTCGACTAAAAGAAGAGGCTAAAGAGCCGTCCAATGAAGCAGGATATCGATCTGGTCCGAAGGCATCGATGAAGAGAACGAAAAGATCTACCTTTACTCTTGAGCCTTGATCCTTGTCCACCTCATCTTAGGCCTTTTCGTTTTGAGGCTATGTGGCTTAAGCACCATGATTTTAATCAAGTTGTGACTGCCAGCTGGAATGATAATCATCTTAACTTCTGCTCGAATGTCCAGGTCTTTGGGCACTTGCAGCAACGAAAGAAAAAAGCGTTGGCTAGACTTAATGGTGTGCAGCGGGCTCTTTGGAATAAAGCTAACCTGAATCTTGAGAGGGATCTGCAAGATGAATTCTGCCAAATCATGGATCAATAAGAGTTATTGTGGATGCAGGGGGATAAGAATTCTAAATTCTTTCAGCTTAGAAGAAGAAGGAATAAACAGGTCGGGTTGAGCAATGAGGTGGGTGAATGGATCACTGATAAGGAGGCACCGAAGGCGCGGGAAGTATTTGAAAGATTTGTTTGAGGGATTCTGATTTGCCGAATCTTTTCCCAGCCAGTAGAAGTGTGAGTGACCAGGTTCTGAAAGAAAGGATAGTCTCTTTACTTCGTAACCTTACGTCCGGATGCTTTCTCTGCTTGCTTTTATCAGCGGATGTCTGTGCAGCCTCTGGTCAACAGGTAAATTTTGAGAAATCCGTGAGATTTTCTTCTCCTAACACCAAGTGTGACCTTGCTAGAGCTATCAGCAGGGAGTGTGGTTCCCCTCTAACCTCTAATCTGGGGGCTGATTCAAGAAAGACTTTCTAAAGCTACTTACAGAGAAGTGGTAGAGGCCAAACTTTCCTCATGGAAGTGTCAATTGCTCTCAATGGCTGGGAGGCTGACCGCTGTGACATCCTCTGTGCCAATCTACACTATGCAAACTGCCAAACTCCCTGTTGGCATATGTGATGAGCTTGACAGAACCAATAGGAACTTCCTATGGGGATTCTCACTCAAGACCTCACCTAGTAAATTGGGAAAGGTTCTGAAAGAAGGGGTCTTGGTATCAAGAAGTCTATCCATATGAAGAAGGCCATGCTTGCAAAGGCCCGTTGGAGGTTCTGAAAGAAAGATCAGGCTGACTTGATGAGGAAAAAATATCTGGGGCTAATTTTTAAACTAGTGCCGATTCCCCTTGTACTGCTTCCAGTACCTGGAAAGGAATTCTGTATGGCTCAGAGGTGCTTAAGGCTGGTCTGAGATGGAGACTTGGAGATGGTTGCAAGGTGAAATTCTGGACTGATATTTGGATAGGTAATGAGCCTATCCTTCCGATGGCCTGCATTCCTTTTAGCCAAGTGAATCTTGGTGAGACTCTTTCTGAGTATATCTCTAATGGCTATTTGGACATGGAGAAACTTAATGATGTTCTTATGCCTGAGGCCATTCAAAAGATCCTTAATGTCCCTGCGATCAAACATTACAGATTCTTGTTTTTGGGGTCATTCTCCCAAGGGTCTTTTCTCTGTCTTTCAACTTGTGCTGTGACACTGAGGAATTGAATTACCTGACTCTCAATGGAAGTTTATATGGAAGAAAAAAGTGCCACCTAAGTTAAAAACCTTCACCTGGTTGCTTACTCAAGGAAAACTTAATCAGCAAAGGGTTAGGTTATTAGGCACCCCTCTTCTGATGCTTCTTGTCCTCTGTGCAATTACCATACTGAGTCTTTGCAGCATCTATTGCTCCTCTGTCCCAATGCTAAGATGATTTGGAGTCAATTTTCTATTCCTTGGCAAGTTAGGCATTCCTTTTCCCTGAGTTTTGGTGATTGGCTGCTGCTAAACACAAGTTCTAAGGTTTAATTTAATAGTAAACTTGTTTGGAGTAGTGTCTGCATTACTGCGTGTTGGTTTATTTGGAAGTGGAGATCCAGTAGGGTATTTGACAGTAACTTCCTTATTCCTCACTTTCCTCGATCAGTTGTTAGCAATGAATGAACGAACCTTCAAATATATATCAACCGCCCGCCCTGTAAAGCCCATCATCGATGACACGAGCATAATAAGGCAGTATTTCAATCATAGCAATGAACTTTTGTAAGCTCAGGCTCAGGAGCAATGGAAGCGTAAACACCGGGTTAATGACGACTAGATGTGACTCTGGCAGAATGTGTGAACAGAAGGTCGCCGACTGCTACTAAGAACCTAACAGAACTCTTTTGAAATTTAAAAGCAAGAATAAAGATATAGTATGTTTTTATTGTCTCCTATGATAACATGATATGTCAATAGAATGAAGAATCCAATAAAGTAAAATATATTTGTTGTTAAAAAAAATCTCGTGGAAAGGAAGATTACTCGCATTGATGAATCAATCCACTCATGATATTAAGAATACCGATCTCTGTTATTAATTAATATAGAACTCCTATATCGTATTAATACCTATGTCATAAGTTATTAATACGTTATTACTGTTTATAGTAAAAGAAAAAAGAAGTTCATTTTACCTAGCTGTCAAATCTTACTTGACCATTTTCGCTAATAAAAGCCTGATCGATCCGCAACAATTCCGTTTCACCTACATGGAAAATCTTACTTGACCGTTTTAGCTAAGGAGATCGTTGCTTTTTTGAAAGAAGTTCATTTTACCTAGCTGTCAAAGTGATCATTTTC